ACGTGTGGTTCTGGCCGGGGGCCCCGGTATACTGTACTAATATGTGTAGGTCCTCGTAATTCGAGTGAGATTGTCATGGCGCAAAAGCAGATATGGTCCGGTATTCCCTTGTTCCCTGTATTGGTTATGTTCTTTATTTCTTGTTTAGCAGAAACTAATCGAGCTCCGTTTGATCTCCCAGAAGCGGAAGCTGAATTAGTTGCAGGCTATAATGTAGAATATGCGCGGGATGCGATCCTTAATAGTTCACTGTTGGCGGAAGCCAATGTCCCGGGGTCCCGGGGACTCATTCTGACTGAAACAGGGGGTGGTCTTTACCAACTTCAAAATTCTCGATTTTAGGAAAGCCAAAAAACGTGAACGCCTAGCGCGAACCTTATTGAAAGGTCCCCTTACTATAGTATAGATAGGCTCGAAGCTATTTGACTTTGATTGCAGGGTATCGTCAGATACTCCTTTAATAAGATAGAAAGGGCTTTCTTGCTTGTTTAGTAAAGTAAAGTCACGCTTTTCATTTTGATAGGAGTAGGTGCTTGCTGGGGCAGGGCACTCTTCATTCTTCATTCGAAACCAATGAATGTCGGGTCGAGGGTTTCTGCCCTGTTATCAAAAAGGTAGTTTGGTAAAACCCCCCCCTTAAACGAGCACGGGGCTTAGTCAAGTAGAACCGGGTTGCGCTGCCTGATGCTCCGATCGAAAACAAATCAGTGGGGCCATGCCGGTACGACTGAATATGCGTTAGAAAGGTCAATCCCTCCCCTACGACACCAAAAACCCGGGCCGAATAAGAGCCCGCCCGCTTCCATAGAACAATATCGTGGCAACGTAGACTTAAGTGGTCATATTGGATCCTTGGGAACCATCACAAGTACGGCCGGCCTATATTTAAACGAGAATGCCGTGTCGTCCAGCGGAGCCTAGAAGAAGGTGACTCGCGCAGACAGCTGACTCCTTTTCAATAGAAAAGAATAACCAACCCAGCTGGCTGGTCAATCTCAGAGATCTTATCGGCCGGCAAACCGGAGACGGACGACCACGGTCCCGACCTTACCAGCACCGAAGGTGTACTAATCAATGAACTTTCGAAACCTACTTTTTCTTTCTTTTCTGACAAAATCAACCAAGCTTAAGCGGTCACGACAACATCCAAAGGTTACCTTTGGATTCTAAAGATTTAGCTTCTTATGATGACCTGGTCGAGAGAGTACAATACATTGGTGTAAAAGATTGAGTGGGATCTGTGAGGTTGGTTATAGTAAGGCCCGGCTGTCAAGCTAAAGCTTGCCTCTATAGTGGGGGGGCAGTCTCCCTTTCTAGATGGAGGGTATAGCCCTAATCTTCGGCCCGGGGTTTCTGTTGAGGGCAACGAAAAGCGAAGCTCTAGACTGGTAGGTGGTAGGTATATATTCCATTTTCTGCTTAAGGTTGCTTTGAGAGGAAGTTTTGAGGAAAGAGAGAACTTTCAAACATCAGAATAGTCTCTTTTTCCTCGTCCTATCGAAGAAGTCTTCCTTTCTTATCTTAGGAGTTAAGCGATGAGTTGGGTAAGCTTCTTAAGGGTATGGCTTCTCCGGGGCGACTAAGGACACACCCAACCAAACGATCGGTAAAACGGGTCTCCTTTGGTACAATCTCCTCTTCCGGGTCTATCCCGTACGCTTGTTTTCAAAAAGTAGAGTAAAAAAGCATTCTATGAACGAATTCCTTCATAGATAGAGTAGATAGAAATAGACCTTCTTTAAAGCGGAGAAAGATCAGTCCATTATTTCGAACTAAATCACATACACATATATATAATATAAGGGGGTAAGGCTTGAGTCTACTTTCGATTAAAGTTTCGATCGAGTAGAAAGAAGACTCACTACTCAATTCGAAGGCGAAGCCCCTTGCTGCCTTTACAAAGATTTTCTTTCCCTTTTTTTTTTTGCTTCTTTTGTTTGAATATGCTTAACACACTTTCTGGTCGTCCCTCCAGCACACGGGGATCGGCCCTACGCACCGGGGACGAAGCATAGAGGTTACTTTAGCCTGTTGTACTGGAGTGCTTCATCGTCAAAAGAACAACAATGGGTTGTAGCATTTTATATTGATTTGTCTAGAGGATGTAAAAGAGGGCTTTCTCGTCTAAAGGCAGGGGTGAGCTTTCTCACTATAGAATTCGCACTACGAACGAAAGACCAACGAGGATTCAGGAGGAGAAGGAGTAGGAGCTAGCTTTCATTGAAGTAGAGGCACGAAGTAGCGAAGAATTTCGATTAAAAGAAAGGGAAAAGTGTGAAGAACTCAAATTAAAAATCCTTTCCATCCCACGAATCCAAAACTCATTTTTGAAAGCCGAGGTTACCTCCGGTAACCACGCCACTGATTTCTCCAACGAAAGCAATCGACATGATGATTCCTAGCGAAAACTCGCGAAAAGGAATCAAGCCGGAAGCTTCGATTGAAGAGATTCAATCTTGCACCATCTTCCACTTTTATCGAGATCCGGAGTTTTTCGAGAAAAGGTCCCATCCTTCAATATCATGATTGGGTCAACCAGGCCAGATCATGAGTCAAATATCATGATCGGGTCGACCAGGCCAGATCATGAGTGAATAGAAAATCGAAAACGTACATAGCTGTTCCAGCTGAAATACTTGGAATAATTCTACCACTTCTACTAGGAGTAGCCTTTTTAGTGCTAGCTGAACGTAAAGTAATGGCTTTTGTGCAACGTCGAAAGGGTCCTGATGTAGTGGGATCGTTCGGATTGTTACAACCTCTAGCAGATGGTTCGAAATTGATTCTAAAAGAACCTATTTCACCAAGTAGTGCTAATTTCTCCCTTTTTAGAATGGCTCCAGTCACTACATTTATGCTAAGTCTGGTTGCTCGGGCCGTTGTACCTTTTGATTATGGTATGGTATTGTCAGATCCGAACATAGGGCTACTTTATTTGTTTGCCATATCTTCGCTAGGTGTTTATGGAATTATTATAGCAGGTTGGTCTAGTAATTATAGGGGGCGGCCGTTCGGTCGCCTATGATACTAGGACCAATAGGTAAAAAATAGCTTTGTGCCGCAGGTGTTGAACGATCTACTCTACACAGGTGTGGGCTTACAGGGCTAGGGCTCATAAACCTTTTCTTTCATTCATCAATAGGGCTCTGCTTGCTTACTTTTCCGGGCCGGAATCCAGAAATTGAAGTCATAAAAAAGAGATCTTTCTCTTCGCACCTCAGATCAAGAGGAAGGGCTATAGTATAGTAGGCGAGCGAGTTAGCGAAGACGCTTAGACTAATAGATAAGAGAGCGTCGGTGCGTAGCCTTCATTCTACTACGCTACGCAAAGGTTACGAAGTCACTCGACGTTAAAAGAGTCCAGGGATAACACCATACCTACATAGAAGAACCGCTGTTCGCTGACTTTCTAAGGTCTAACCTTTCGCTCCCTTACTGAAAAGGCGTGTAACGCTTCGCACCCCTGATAGACTACTTATTAAGATTCAATTCAAAAGGCGGCTACTTAGCCCTACATTAGCGGGACTAAGTAAGGCCTGAGGCCCCCTTCGAATCCGTAAATTTGAAGAGCATGCCGCAACAAAAGGATGGTCCCTTATGCATTTCTTTCTTTCTGGAAGGGAAAATAAAGTACCCCCCATCATGGTGAACCTCTCCTTGTGATCGTGATGAGGTAGATGCCTTCCAGCCGGGGGGCGGATCGAATCGGAGTTTCCTTAGGTAGCCACCGACCTACAGTTATCCTTAAACTTCCGTGCTTGGTGGAGAAGAAGCGAACAAAGGTACGCTCGCTTGTTGTCTTGTTCTCTGCCGCGAACTGGGATCGCTCGCCAGCTAGGTCAGATTGGAGCAACATTGTATGAGAACATATTACCAATATTCGGGGACAAGGGGCGGAACGACCTCTCGATCTACTTACTGCAGCCCAGGAAGAAAAACATCGTCTAGGCGTTCTCTGTTGCTCCGATCTCCTCTACGCCTAGGACGTTGTCTGGGCCAAGAGCCATAGTTAGTTGCTGTTTCTATTTTGTTTTTTTTTCGTTGTTGATACCGGCAAGACCCAGCCAGATGATGTCTGCTGGTTGGTAGTGAGAGGATTCTTAGTACCTGCATACTCAAAAGAGAGCGCTGGTTAAAAAACAATCATTTGATTTTGTTTCTTGCTCTCTCTTAGCAGCGGGAAAGGAGTCTATCTATCTGCCTAGCTTTGGTAGATTTCCCTCAACGCAATCTAAAGAAATTCTCCAAATCCCTTTTTGGATAAGTCCGACGACTCAGCAGCAGTGCGGAATTGACTTTCTCGTCCGGTGGATCTGATCTATAGTTAGGGGACAATACATACCAAAAGGCTCGAAGAAAGGACGATAAGAAAGCAGAATCAAAAAAAGGTATGTAATCGCTAAAGCGAAGATTTTGGATTGATTTGAACCTGTAGCCAAGCCAAGGTGAAGGGTGGGTCTAGGCTTCGGAAGCATAACAGAAATAGCCTAAATCTTCCTCAGAAAGGAGCCAAAAAGCATAAACTAGGCTAGGCCTTCAGGGCGACTCGCTTAGCATGGTGAGTGAATCAGACCGCAGTGACACAGTCGTCCAAAGCTTTTGAACCCGAAAAAAAGATGGAATTCTCCTTACTCTAAGGAGTAAGTGAGTATAAACTACCTTACTCTTTAGAGTAAGTGAGTCTAAACTACCTTACTCTTTAGAGTAAGTGAGTCTAAACTACCTTAAAGGGAAGCCAATCTTCATAAAAGAAAGACGCCGGCCAGCCTAGCTCATTCTTGGATGAAGAGCCCCTTTTAGTCTGACTGACATCATTCTTGAATGAAGAAAAGCGAGATCCTGCCACCACACGCGAGGGTGCACGGAAAGCAAATCTTTCCCTTTTCAGTTGTTACAACGAGGCCGAATGAGACCCGATTCTCTTCTGTGAATGGAATGTCTTCCCCCATCCCTTCGTTTACTAACTGTAACTGAATGCCACGCCCTAGCGAACCTCAGAGGAAGGAAAAACCACCGAAAGGGATAGAAGAGCACGCATTCGACTAGCTTCCTGAGTCTTGCAACTCAGCTCCTTCGTAACCAGAGTCTTGCAACTCAGCTCCTTCGTAACCAGAGTCTTGCAACTCAGCTCCTTCGTAACCTGACTGACGCAACTCAGCTCCTTCGTACCTTGTGATAAGGTTGAAACTGGTCTTGAAGCATAGGCTAGGCAAGGAAGCTCTCCTACAACTCGAGAATAGTCGGGAAAGGGCATAGAAGGGCTTTTAACGCTTAAGATGGGCAATAGATAGGTTATGTAATCGCTCAAGCTTATTCAAGCTTTTTGGAAGGTAGTTTACTTGCTTACTCAAGAGAGTAAGGAATGTAGCTACTTCCTGTCTTGGTGTATGTCAAAGAAGTGGCAGTGTCAGCAGTTGAAAAAGAATCCATGGGGCTGGGTGAAGCCCATTAGGCGACCCTGAGTGGAATACCCGTCCTTAGCTCGTTAACTCCGCTGTTCTCCCCATAGTCTTTTAAAGCGATGCCTTCTCTTCCTAAGCTTGGTTCATCTACTCTTCTTTCTATGATGATCACTATCAATTCTCCTCGTACTGTACGTCAGTCCGTTCTTTTTCGCTTTCCGTCGGGCAAGTCTCAGTCTTTTATTGGGGGTTGGTCAGAGTGCTGGCCCATGGTCGGCGGATCAATCATCCGATTTTGTCCAGTTGAAGGTAGTGGAAAGCGTTTACGCTTTACGAAACGAGTGGTTTTCAAAGCTTCCGAGTTGGTAGAGCTTCGAGCGGGAACTTCTCGAAAGGAGTGTTGGCAGATCGACCTAAGGGCACGTGGCTAAGTGAATTGAAAAACAAATCAAAACGCCGTCAATAAGAAGGAAGTTCAGTTGTCAATTGTTGGACCACAGGCCTTTCATGTTGAAAGGGGACCGTTGAAGAGTGCTTTCCTACGGTGTCTGCCGTTGGAGAGCATTTATCCATAAAAGAAAGTATGCCACTGGTGGGGTCCTCCCCTGCAATCTATGTTGGAGAGTCGGCTTGCCTAGTCTTAGCGGAAAGCTAGCGATCGCTAATTCTTTTGTCATGGGCAAAGTTCTTTCAATCCAATCTCACGGAAATAGCTTATACATATCGGGGTACTGTAGGAGTCTTGAATTTCGTAGAGCTAAAGATTTGCATTTCCGACCATATTGTACTTGATGTTATGGAAGAAAGAGAAGAGCTAAAAAACTTTCGATTTAGAGGCGATACTTACTGCACCCGATTGCCCTGCACAGCCGTCTTAAGCAAATGAACCCGTGGATAAGGAAATTTGCATTTCTTGCAGACCGATCTTCTGCCGAGTTCCCCCCTCAGCTCACGCGATAATCGGGACAGAGAGAATGGACTTGATTCACCACCTTTGCCCACGAGCCGTCCGGCAAGAATGAGAGCAAGAATTTCCACGTCCAGTAAGAAGTAGGGAGACCGCCCCTCACTCTCGTCAGCTGTACATACGTCACCTTCCATTGTCTTAGCGAAGATTTCAACATACTCCTGCGCGCCGGGAAGTTCATTCCTTACCCTAGAAAGCCAGTCTTCTTCGAAACCCGCCAATCCATCTTTAAGCGAGAATCGGAAGATCTAGTCCTGGTAGGTTTCAATACGCGGGCGAATAGCGGGATCGCACAGCACTTATATAATACGCAATTCGCGCGTGAATGTACACGATCATCAAATGTGGAGGAATTCCCACCCCTTTCATTTAGTGCTCGCTCCGGTACACTCTTGGGTTGGATATACAGATTGAAAACAAGGATTGAGAATGGCTCGCCCTGAGGTTGATACGGATTGAAGCTAGTCTGGTTCTCTTTTCTTTCTCCGTTGATCCGATCAGACAAGATAATAGAAGACATTTTTCTTTCGACTGAACCTGCTTTCCCTATTCGTTATGAGGGCACTTTTTGACCTATCCTATAATCATGCTTCGAAACTTTCACGAGCTTCCTTTTCTATAGGCTAGATCGAGGGCTTTCGAAACGAAGTACTTGGATTGCTTTCCTTCCCCCACTTAATCGAAATCTCCTTCACTCACAACAGAAGGCTTTGGCTCGACTCAAAGAACTGGGTCACTTATAAAACTCCCTTTTGAGCTAACTGCACCAGATATTCTCACTCGAGCAAAAAGAATGGAATTAGCCGAAGATCACTTCACTACCTTTTGAGGTAAGAAGAGTTCCTATTTTAACTAAGATCGGATACCTGCTTGAAGAATACAAGAAGGAAGAGACCTCGAACAAAGACAACTAGCCCTTCCCAGAAAAGAAGGGAGGATCTTGGGATCTTTCATTCCTAGGGCTTAAAGACTGGCTTCGCACCTTTTGTCTTCGTCTTTCTGGCAATGTAAGTAAGTTAGTTCAATAGAAGCTGGATTTCTAGGTGAAAGCTCAGTTTAGCCAAGCCTTGAAAGTTGAAACTATCCATGAGCTGGACGAATTCCTTTTGTGAAAGGCTCAAAAGTATAGCGAGTTAGGCGAGAATTGTCTCAAGATTAACAGAATTACTTAGGGGAATATGGAAGATGAAGGGAGTTGAGTATCAACTCACCTCCCCCAACCCCATTTCCGTTCGGGTGAGAAAATAAGAGAATATTCACCGACATATCCGATTTAGATAAACTGCGCCGGGATCAAGCCCTCTGTAGTTCAATTTCTTGGTCAAGGCTTCGGGTAAGCTTTTTTTAACCGGAATCTTTGGCTCTGAAAGCAGAGAAAAGCCTTTGCTAGCCTGTCGATCACCCCGACTTACTTTCACTTTATTAGTATAGGATAAAGTGGTATGGCATGTGAACAGGGAAGAAACTTTCCTTGAAAGAAAGGTGCGTAGCCTTTTCCTAGGAAAGGATTAGGATTCGGAGTTAGGTTTGGTGTGAAATTCTCTCACCAATTCTGCACCTCTGTTCTCCCTAGTATGAAAAGTTGTGAAGAGGGAAACTATCTTACATGACAAATGCTACAAATCGACCGCTATTAGATAGATAGATTCGCCTCGAGGGTTGTGCAATAAGGCTTGTTCTCTCTTTCACACGGAGCGCTAACTCGAAATCTCATAGAATAGACAGATCGGATCGTAACCAGGCGAAAGAGAGTTCCGACTTCTTCAAGGACTGCAAGAGCTTCGATCTAGACCGAAACAAATAAAAAGAAAGGTAGTAAGCAAGCAGGATTTTCATGTATTAAGCATATAGCTAGCGAGCGAACCTTCCCATAGTGTATCGGCAGAGTCAAGCTCCCTTCCTCCAAGAATTGAATCAGAAAGAGCGGATCTTGTCACTTCTGAATATCACCTTTCAAAAATGTCTGCAAACTTCTCCTCCCCCGTACTGAATGCTTCCTTCTTCACTATCTTTATAGAATCCTACGCCTCCCTCGGTTCACGTCAAAGCCCATCGCGGCAGCATAAGACACGACAAAAAAGAAAAGACTGGAGCCTAAGGATTGGATTTTCATTTATTTCATTTCATCGAGCTAAAGTAAAGCAAGAGCGAAAAGCCACTCAACTAAAAGAGGGGCGGGGTAGTTTTCTTTGATGGAGATGTCCTGGTGTCAGCAACGGGAGCAATGAGAGCAAATCTGGTAAGATAATGCGGGGGTTTCAGCGAAACGAGACTTTGGTTTCCGTGTACGGTATGTGTGGATTGTTGCGCAGAACGGGGCTTGACTTTAAAAGTAGTGAAATGGCAAAAGAGGAAGTCTCACTATAGGCTAGGAGCCATCGATTAGCTCGGCTTGTCCTATGTTTTAGCTTAACTCATCCTATCGACTGTTGTGTAAGGGTTGACCCCTTGAGCTCTCGTCTAGCGGCCTTTCGATTAGACAACAAAGATAGTGGAAGTAGCATGATGGGAGCTTCTTAGCGCTTAGGCCACCTCCCTTATATTGAGGAGATGGTAAACAAGACTTTCTATGCTACGATCTTTCTTTCAATTTTATATATTCAATTCACCGATCCATTCATTCAATTTAAATTGAATAATAAAAGAAAGCAAATAAACAGAGAAGAGATCAAGATGACTACAAAATTCATACCAGAATTTTGGATTGTACTAGCTTAACTGAAGCTAAACCTAATCGAAAGAAAAACCCCAACAAACCAATCTTTGTTATGCCGTATGGAACCCTAGTTTCTGTTCAAGCATTACCCTAGTCTTACTCTTCATGTGGAGAACACAGCTACACATGGATTGTACCCACCGGTAAAGTACATACAGGGAGTTCTCTACAGTATCTATGCTACCTGCTAGTTCCTGTGGCCCATAGCTTACCGATTTCATCATCCTCTTTACCTTTTTTGGGGGTTAATCTTACCTTCTTCCCCATGCGGTTAACCCTTTTTTCTTTTTTATTGAGAGTCCTTATAAAAGGACCACTTCTTCTAATACCGGGGCCTGGGGTTTTGGATTTCTTTCTTTTTTCGGAAAGTTTTGCCCTTTGTCTGGGCAGTAATGAGGGTCCTCCCTTAGCCATACCCGATTCTCAAAATACTTATTGGGAAGAACACGCAATAGATGTTATTTATCAATGGGGCCAGGTTCCAACGGAGCAGCCCAATGGCCATCCCATGGTCAACCAAGAATTCCACGATGACCAGGAAGTAGATCAACCCCATCCCGCCATAGCGAGAATGGAGTATGATTCTACGGAATACAAGGATATTTCAAGACTTTCTAGGTTGTGTGAGAAATGGCAGGAGAAAATATTCCAACGTGTCCGAAACGGCTTACCGCAGCAGGGAATTTTGATTGAAGATGAGATTGATATCAAAAGAGCGTTATCCATGTTTTTCTTTGAAAGTGAAGAAAGGGAGCCAAAACAAAGGCTTTCCTTTCTTCGTCGTACTTATTCATCATTAGAAAACCCAAACAGTCCTAAATGGCTACCCATTATTCGCGAGATTGAAAATCTATTAAACAACTAAACTGGGGAAAGACCCTCTTCTGGTCTTTCTTTATTTCGGCCTTGCGGCCCATCAAATGAAGTTCTATGCCCATGAAGAATGAATAAATATTCCCTTTTTTCTGTTCTATACTGATAGGTAGTCTTACGTTGCCATTGCCTTATTAATATTAAGTAAGGCGTACACGATTGGGATGAAAGGCGAGGCCCTGTTTCAGCAATGGAGCAGGGGGAAGAGAGAGTGGGTGGTGGGCTCTTTTCTATTTCGATATTCTACTATGTAATAGAAAGCTGTTTTTTCTTTCCCACTTTTGAATTCATTCTTTGCTGCGCTGCTTTTTCAATTTAAAGATTTAAAGAAGAGAAAGGGCATCTTTCCCCACTAGGACAGGGCTATGAGAGATAAGTCTTCTTTCTTCTCTTATGATAACAATAGTTGAATGAAAAGAACGCTCCTAAATGCAACCGTCCCCTTTTTTTATATGATAGCACTCGGTGCAACTCAAGATAGTCTACTATTGCCGATAGCTCATAAATCAATGAAAAAAATGTAATAGGATACAATACACATATATGGAGAGAAAGGACGTAGCAAATGCATTATAAAAAGGGGGGGGGGCGGGACCAATTCAACATACTTACTATGTATACTACCCTTTCCCTGCCAGTACCCACGGAAAGAGAAATTGAAGTTCAAAATCAGTGGGTCTCGTTGTTCTACGAAGAGTGACATGTCTAGTGGAGATATTAAATACGAAAACTTCTCCCAATCCACGAGGATTACGCTTCTAGGCAATATGCCACCGATGACTACCACTGCAGGAGGAAGTCTGAGTGAAAGAACGAGTGTAAGACTTTCGAGGGAGGCAACTGAAGCTAGTCGGGTTTAGGTCTGATATTTGCTTGCCTGAATCCATAAAAAGGGCTTTCTTTGGTTTGTTAGTTGTTTTCCGAACTGCGTCAACTTCTACTGGCGGTGGCGCTGCTGGATGCTTCTGATTCAATTCCTGGTCTACCTTCTCTTTCACAACCGAGGAGTACACATCGATGAGCTTAAGTAAGCCTTTTTGATTACTACACTTTGTTGATGCAACGAACTCTTTCTATTCCACGAGTAGACACCTTTCGAGAGAGTCTTCCTTTCATAGGCTTGCTCTTTTGACCTTGAGAAGAGAAATTCCTACGAGATGATTAATGAATGTAGGTCTGGTATCTTTAATTCGCGGTAGGTGTGAAGCAACTTCACGATCCAATGAATTCCCTAAAATCGGATGACACAAGGCGAACAAGAATAGACTGATTGATCCAGGTAGCGACAGGCTCCAATCGAAAGGAACCGCGCGTAGGCTAGAAAGACGTATAGACAAGCCTTTCTTTAATGATGGATCGCTTTTCGTGACTTTTCTTTCCATACCTGGTGGTGAATCAAAGCTAGAAGTGGTTTATCCAGGCTGGTTGAACCCCCGAAAGAAGCACCAATCGCTATCATGGTTGGAGCATAGATAGCAAAGGTATGGGTAGAGGTCAAATGCACACATCTACCAGGTAGGTCAAAATCATTCCATACCTATATCTGGTAATAGGCTGAACATTACTTCAGCCTATTACGAACTCAGAGGCCGGGTCAACAATCTAATAGATTGCATTCCCCCGTTCGAGAGTAAGAATCCTAGCCAGGCGAAGATCCACTGGATGGTAGGCGGAGTGGAAGCAGAACCGGAAAAGGCAGCAATTCCAGAGACGGTTGACCGAGCGGAGGCATCCGCCTTTCTTAGAGCAAAGCGATACAGTTAAATAGACGTCCAGTCCCCGATCCCGTTGACTGAGAACCAAAAAAGCAGTGGCCCGTCGCGGAGGCAAGCTTGAGCTTGAATCAGCTTCAGGCTTTCAAGCAAAAGAAGCGTCTGCCAACGGTAATAGCTTTAAAGGGTCAAAACCTCATATCCGTTGTTATACTTGGTCTAGAGGCGCTATTTACGCCCAACCTTTTTACCAAAAAGAGGCAACTTCAGGACCATCTCCCGCTTATTGATTAGGGCGAAGAAACTCGATCGGCTACTAGAAAGGAGCAAAGGCGAAGGACGGCACTCAACGAGCCGACAAGACAAATAGTAGTGCCGGTTCAGTGAAGTCAAGTCTTTACGTCTATAGGGGCTCCCCTTTAGTAAAAGGGAGGGGAAATTTTTTCTTCATCCGGGGGTTCATTTCATTCATTTTTAACTAAGTTAAGTAAGGCTGATTAGTGAGGTCTTAAAAACTGAATAGAATTCATGATCAGCCATGAATTCTATTTGTTTGTGCTTTCAGCAAGTAGGCAAGGCGATTGGTTTCTATGTTTTAATCGGATACCAATTGCTTGGATGCGTTTGAAAGCCTCGAGATGACTTGCTTGCTGAAAAAATGCTTTCTAGGTTTGCTTTGTGTCTTCGTAACAAATGGTCCATTTATTGATGGGCGAACGACGGGGATTGAACCCGCGCGTGGTGGATTCACAATCCACTGCCTTGATCCACTTGGCTACATCCGCCCTTACCCCCGAACGGGTTTAAGTCTCTATCTACGATCAGATCCTTTCAGAACCAACCCCTATGACCGCTATCAAAGAGAAGCTTTTTCCTATACTATAAGTCTATTGTTGTGTTTTGGAATTAGGTTGAAGCCTTGCCTTCAACAATCGATACCGATTGCCTGGCAAAGCTTCAAAGGTTGGGCTGTTCACTTCATTCATTTTACTTCACTTTACTTAAGATTAAAGTAAAGATAGGGGGCAGGCGGGCAGTGAAGGCTCATTTAGTAGACAGCGAGCGAGCAGCAAGCACCTACTCCTATCCTATCCAAATGAAAAGCAGCAAGCTCCGCAACAAAAGCGAAGCGAGCCTCTATCAGAGAAAGCCATTCTTGCAGAACAAAGTCTAGGTTCTGGAAGAAGCGCACCCCTAAACTACACGCTTTGAAGCCCCTACTTTTCTATTTCATTTATAGGAGATTTATAGAAGCCCGCTCAAAGCGCCTTTCTATAATATAAGGCGTCTCGGACGTTCTTCGCATGTTTGAGCGGATACCCCTTTCAGTCAGTAAGATTGTCAAAAGGCGAAAGTCAACTTTCCTTTATGACTAAACAAATATAATAGGGCGAGGGCGCTAACGAACAAGAAAGGGTAGCCTTTCTATAGGGATCGCTATAGATAGTATAAGGAGCCTTTACTTTCTAATAGAATGCCCTTCTTTCTCAAAGTCAAGTTTCTCGCTTCTTGCTTTAGAAAGATTGCAGGGGATCGTCGATCTCTTCCTTCAGGTGGCTCCGCCCTATCTATTCATCTCTTTTTTCAAATGGATATATTTAGGGGTCTCTCTTGTTCATAGATATAGATCTTGAAAGCAGAATCTAAATATAGAAGAACCAACACTTAAAGGGCGTAACCAACGGAAGATTCTCACCCTGTCCCAGACATTGTTCTCCGACGATGTCCCCTGGACGGAAGGGGCCACCATTCTCTTTCTTTCTTCAATCGTTCGGATCAGGACAAGTGGGTTGGTTCGTTTCCTCCCCCTATCTACGCAATTTTCTGTCTTCGTTCGTGATCATGTTGGGCAAAAGGTAGTTTTAGAGGAGCGGATGTGAAAGGGCGATCCCCCCCTTTCCATTGAAGTAGGGAGGGCCTCCTTCCCCACCATTCCGGCCTATTATTGATAGGGATTTTACCAATGCTGAAGGTAGCTTGCTTACCAAGCCACCCACTTGAGAAGCTAGTCGCCAGAAAGAAGCGACGAGGGCTGTCTACGAAGCTCCTCCCCCTGTAGTCGTAGTACTCGGCTCGTTGCTACTTTGATTCAAAAGGTAATCGACGGTTCCCGACTTTCTCCGGTTTTCGCAATCGTAACCATTTGTCATTCCGATTACTTCATCCATAAACAGAAATTTTCTTTTTCTTTTTTGAATTAGAAAGAACGGGGCCTTACTTATTCAGGGAAGATGAAAGACAAATATAGAGATCAGAAGGCTTTATGATCGGAGAAAGGGAAGGGGCGTGGTTGGTGTGTCACTAGATCGGTAAGGGAACCCGTAGGAAGGCGAGCTACGTGAGGCCGAATTCACATCAGAAATCGCCAACATGAACACAAACGAAATCTTGAATTGCGTATAGAAACAAAACGAACCACTTCTATTCTCGGAGCTGAGGTATATGAAGAATGGCTTTTTGGTCCCTTTCGTTCAGTGGTTAGGACATCGTCTTTTCATGTCGAAGACACGGGTTCGATTCCCGTAAGGGATAGGTACTCATTCTCGGCCGCTTTCAGTTAGTGTTCATTGCTAAGTGATTGCTCGCTATCTGGCTGAAAAGGGTGGTCCAGAAGCTTCCTCTCTCCCAGCAAGCAAGACGAGATCACCACTTCTCTCAGTAATGGACTTTCTTGAACAATTTCATTGCCTTAGATGTCTTTTCATAGATTTTAAAATTTCCGACAGAAAGAATCTCCATGCATGCCTTCTTTTTCTTCTCCTCTCAGCCGTACATTTTTTTTCTTTCTAGGTTTGTTTTTGTTAGGCATTGAACCTTACCTTAGGTGCTGAGTGGTGTCCTCTCTCTCCTCTAATACCTAAAAAAGAGTTCCGTCTATAGAATATTAAAGCTTCAACCATGGCATGGCAGTAAGTTGGCCCAGTCTCTTGCCCAGCCCTCGCCTTCTTCAGTGGCCAAGTTGAAGCGTTCAACGGTTCTTCGGTCTACCACCGCCTTTCTTGAAAAAGAAAGTTGAGCTTTTTCAATTGAAGCTAATGCTATGCTGTCCTTCCCTTGAAAAAGAGAAAGCGAGGACTTTTTTTAGCTACTGGCCTAAACAAAAGAGATTAGTCTCTTGATCGATCGATTGATTGGATCGAAGTACGAAGAGGTTTATTGAAGTGTGAGATCAGCCCAAGACTAAGGCCGAGCAACTAGCTGCTGCAAGATTGGACGTCTATCTATCTTACCACGCTCTCCTACTCTTTAAAAGGCCGGCGGAAAGAGTGCTCTGCTCATCTTTCTTACGGCTCGTTAACGCCCCCTTCGGCTTCTTCAATTCTAAAAGGTAGTGTCTTTTTCCTATTCTTATTGGTAAATAGCGTTTTGAAGCGAAGGCATTATTGAGCGAAAGAGATGCCGGGTCGGTCAATTGCATTAAGTAGGGGATGCAGGACCTGTCTTAACCACAAGTGCATTCGTCATCGAGGATGACCTCGATCCCACCAAATTTGGATTCCAAAGTTTGTATCTTTATTTTGGACTTTAAAGTGAAAAGAAAGGGTATACTTTCTTTTCTATATAGCCGTCTCATCAATGAGCGTAGATTGATAGAAATGGCTTTTGTGCCGGTCAATCTCTATCCCATTCTTCAGGTATAGTTTTGTTTGATTACAGATCGGCAGGTGATCTGTCCTTTCTCCCCCTTTCGTCAGTCGTCTTGATCCGCCAGAGGGTCTTCTTGCAAAACCTTGAAGAGGCTTGATGGCAAAGAGAAGTGAAGAAGGAGAACCTAAGGAAGGTCTCTCTCTACCTCGCAAGCTCTTGGATCCCATAGCTAAAGCTTACTTTGGTGGATTTTGGGTGAGGGTAGAGGAGTAGGATAGAGAGTGAGTATAGGATAGAACCTCCGGATTCTAGGGAGATTTTTTAAAGAAAGGTGCTAGTGCCGTTACTGGCTACCGACCTGGAAGGAATGTTGGGCAAAAGGTTGATGGATAAGCTATTGATGGTGCCGGTACATAAGCCAAATCAACTGGATCTCCTTCAAGCACTCAATCTGGATCTTCATCTGTAACAGGATATGCCTTTCACGCTACAGGCCATGGATCAATAACTCTATCTACTAATGATGTTACTCGTGCTTCTGGCTACGCTATTGGCTATGCTGACTCAGATACCCTCACCACCTTTTAGGCAGGGTCTACTTCTACTGGTGTTGGATTCTCCCTGCCTAAGTGGCTGATCTTAGCGTGTTAGCCGCTGTCTCATTTCGTATAGTGATAACGTTTTCTCTTTCTTAGCGCTCCGCTATCCGCTTTATTCTCCGAATATGCGCATTGGAACTCTGGTTACGCGGCTTTCTCTTATAGGTATAGGGGTCTATTTTCTCTGACTTGACTCAGCTTGACCTACTTGACTCAGCGGTTAGAGTATCGCTTTCATACGGCGAGAGTCATTGGTTCAAATCCAATAGTAGGTAAAACCGGCCGAAACCCCTGCTTTTGCCAGCATGACAGCAAGGAGTCAACTGAATGACCAAAGCATTGGCTGCTTCAACTTGTGGCCTTCTTCGACTTGCGATTATCTTAGAGAGAATCTGATCTACGACCACCCTCTGTTCTTATCTTCATGTATGTGGGCTGCCTGCCCCGTCCCGAATAGACAAACAGGAACAAACTGAAGAAAGGCACGAGAGAGAAAGTTGAGTATCAACTCACCTCCCTTCTTCCACTATTAGGGGAAGACCAGGAGGGCCGGAACCCCCAACGGGAAACCTTTCACCGCGCCACACGATTCTTTTGCGAAGCGCTCTCTCAGACGTTTCCGCTCCTGCCCCCGCAAGCAAAGAGGTTTCAAGATACCAAGCGACCAAGTGAAAGTGAACAGCCCCAAGCAAATATTCTAGAGAGCATACCCTTTGTTTCTACTCTTTATCTCTTCTAAGAACAACTAAGAATCTAGAATCTTTTTCTTTTTTGGACTCATTGGACTTCCGACCAATGCAAGGGGGTGATGACACATGCATGCGCGCATATAAACTTCTAAAGAGTGGGTTCCAAACCTGGGTGACACTATTTAACTCAATCCATTATAAGGTAATGCCAATTCACTTACTTGGAACAAGTAAGGATATTGGTAGATTCTTTTTCTTTTAGAATAGACTTTGAGATAAAGAAGACTTTAAGGAGATTTTGTCGAGATAAGGACTTGCAAAAGTAGAGTAATCGCAAAAGTAAGGTCTCAGACTCGCAGAAGACAAGTGAAAAGTATCTCGAGGTTTCGCCAAAAAGAGTTTGGGATTGAATCGTTTGGTCTTTTGATTGGTTTGAGAACCTGATTGAAGAAGACCAGAATTTTGGAATACACATAAATCTACAGATCCAGTGTACAGATTTATTCTAGTGTTTTTCGATAAAGATAGCAAAAAGGTGCATTCATTTCTAGGCTAATTCAGTGCCTTGTTTGTGGATGCTATATATGAAGTAGTTAGACACGCTCTTTGGGGGATCAGTTGGGTCTTTTAAAAGGACTCAATCAAAGGACACAAAGAAGGAGAGCCCGCTGTCTTTCTGAGGTTGGGTTTTGAGAAAAGAGAAACCCGCAGATCTAGCGCTAATGGCTTCTTCAATCAAGCGATGTTGTTATAGCCGAACAACAAAAGAAAGCATATGAACAACATCTATAGTTGTAAACAGTAAAAGAAAAGTTCTTCGAAGCTGTGCTAATGGTGGTCAAGGATAAGGTACTACTTTCAGTGGGAGACATTGAGTCTGCATGAGAAATCTGGGAGACTCCACAGAGAATGTATAAGTCAGTAACAATGGTGAACATGAAGTTTCTTCGGCAACGATTTTTCCAAACAAGATGCAAGAGAGGCAATGAAATTGTCTCAGCACTTAGACAAGATAAAGAAGATGATCAAAGAATTGGTAGCAGTGAGAGTCAAAATGATTGATCGTGATCAGTGACCAGGAAGTCTGCTGAAGTCCTTTGAGTCTTTGACAACCACTCTTTCCCGTGAAACTCCTTCTTTCTTTAACTATGATTGATCTGACCATTTTCTTTAGGTTCTGAAAGAAAAGAGATTTGAACAGCAGTCTGAAAGACTAATGCTGCGCAAAAGAAGAATAAGCACAAAGTGAGTGCAGAAGGACCTGAAAAGAGTGTTGATCTTGCAAGAAGAAAGGTCACTTGAGTTTTGAGTGCCCATAAAAGAGGGACAAAAGGAAAAAGCCATGATGATCAGGAAAAGATAGTGTTGGTCACTACTATAGACCCCGTTTGCCAACATTTCAGATAGTTGGTAGATCGGGGCCTCGCATCATATTTTTTCCGAAAAGAAGAATTTAGTGCAGATATGATTGAAGAACTAGGTTCTTCATATATGTATGGGCAATGGCATTTCGACTGTAATCAGAGGCCGAGAGAATGTGTAATTGCTGTTGGAAAACGGAAAGTCAGAAGAAGTAGAAAATGTTTCTTTTCTTTTTGTATCTGAAAAGAACCTACTCTCGATGAGAAGAGCCTTTACTTTTTTATTCTATTAGTAAAGCGCTAACACTCCCATAGAGTAAGGCTCTCTTCTGGATAGCTGCGAAGCCTTCACTGTTAGTATGGAGACTTTGCTTTCCGTTCGCTGAACAACCTCCCTGTTGCAACACTTTACTATGCTTCACAGGGCGAACTTAACCTATTTTTGAGCTATTGAATTAGGCGATCCGAAAATCCATTTTTTTTTCACTCCCCTTTCCCTATTAGGGAAAGAACTTGGCTCTAAAATGGTAGTAAGGCAAGCTTAATGTATTTAGGTAGAAGTAGACCTCGAGCTCTGGGGCTTTAAGGGATAGGGCAGGTTTGGAACCCTACCCCAGACCTGGTTGGAAGGGAACTAGATCCTTAATCCAGGTTAGACTATCACACACGAGACTCGCCTGGGCTCTCATCGAGACCCACTCACTTCTCTCTCCTTAACGTCTAATACCATTGCCCTGCCACTCTGCCTGTTTTCTTGTGGCCGGGTCGGGTCATTCTTCACTCCTGTTACAAGGTAGCCGTAGAGGCTTCCCATACTGACCTTCCAGTTAGTTCCACTTCTGGAGCGAAGCTGAGCACTCGGGGCATAAGGGCCCCGCGGTGATTATTAACATGCGCTTTTCTAGCCCATATCTTCTCACCTCCGGTCACATGAGCTTTCGAGAGCCCGGTCCGGATCTAAACGATTTGTTATCTATGTCTCATGTCTTTCAGCTCAGTGGGATCCAGAGAAAGACAGACCTACCTACCAGTTTTAAGTGGCAAGATCAATCAAACAAAATAGGCTCAAGAGAAAAACCAGCTTTCTTCTTCTTATATATCCTATCGTATACATTGTAATATAACCCTATTTTCAAATCATAAAGTACCCTCTCTTTAGGTAGGCCTGCACATTTTAGGTTATCCAAAAAGAATAGAATGACTAATGTGATGTGAAACCCCCAAAAAGAAAAAGCTCCTTTGACTTCCCTTTCCGTATGGCCGGCCAATCCATGACAACCCCACAACAAAGAGTAAAATGCCAAGCCCTTTCTCTATTAAAGAAAAAAGCATGCGCTCAAAATACCTCATAAACCCCAACTACTTTGTTTGTGTACTGGAACAGCTACCACTTCCTTAGAACAACACTAACTTACCGCTCTCTACTATAATATAAATATAAGAAAATCAAAGAAAGAGAATAGCTCCATAATAGAAAACTGCCATGAATTACACACACGCAAGTAGTGGCTCGGCTCGTTTTTTCTTTTTCTAGTGGAAAGACATTTATCTCTGAGAAAAACACATAAAATTTTTTCGCTAGAGCTCATCACTGAAGAATGGTGGCTTGACTGGAATTAGAGAAGAACTTCTTCGCGTGGGCAGCGTACGTACAAGGCTGTTCGTACCCCTTCCCTCTTGTATGAGGCGCGTTGCCATCGTCTCTTTCTCCTTTTTCCGTTGCAGGTATCTAAACATCTATTAGTTAAGGGGGTTGGGGCGCGAAGCGCAAACCGTTTTTTAATCAAATTATATTATGATTAGGTCGTTCGGAAGAGATTCTCTGAAAGCGTCCTTCCTTCTCAATGCCCGGGACATCGAGCGAAGAGCTCCAATGCGCATATTCGGAGCTAGGCGGATGCCGTAATCGCAGAAGCCGGATCAACATCATGACAACGGCATTCTGGAAACTGTTGGGCCAGCTACAATTGGTCTAATGTGTGAGTGCGTATGGCAGTACACTGAGAGCACCTTTCAAGTCGGCTGACAAAGAAAAAAGGGTTTCGTCGTCTTTTTCCCGCTTTCATCCTCCCTTCGATTGCGAAGGGATGAGATTTGAGGCCGGTTTTCAATTCGCTTCTCTCTCTCCGGCGAGGTTTGAACTTCGCGTGGTGGGAAGGCTTTCACAATTCGCATCTTCCCGTCCAGCAAAGAAGAGGGTGAAGGGGAGCGGACAGCAAGTTGGAGGACACTGCAGAACCGCGTGATTGATCCATCTGCGCTATTCCCTAATTGAAGAAAGTTGGAAAGCCTTCAAAACCTCAGCCCCTACCATTCTTTTTAAGAAAATGAAAGCTGACTAGCAATCGCTCGTTTTTCTTATTAGCATGGGATTGGATGTTATGTTAATTTAATAATGAAAGACATAACATCTATTAGAAGGCAATCCCCGGGGAATTCCTATCGATTTTCGATGGACAACAATCCATCTTTCTCGCTTCTCCTAATCAATTGCGAGGGTTTCTTCGGGCATGAGAACGCAAGTGCCGAAATCCAACAAAATGTCCGAACGTCCGAGGACGAAAGAGAAAATGTTCCGCGGGGAACTCGTTTCATGTCGGCCTATTCGTGCCGCTTAGACGTCGGCCATGAAATCCATCACTATACTGAGCAGATCACGGGCATTCACATCTCGGTCAAACAGAACTGTGCGCGATTCTCTCGTGAATCGCCTTCCGCAAGGTATGGCATTCAGGGTTTGAACCCGGAGAGAAATCTTTCTTAATAGATACAAGACATTCGTTGCTGATCTAAAAAAGATCTTATCCCGTTAGCGGACGTTTTTCATTCTTCACCCGGTCTTTAGTAGCGTTTACTTTGTAAACGGTTAGTTTACTTTGGTTTGGAAACGCGCTAAAACAGGCCTATAGGTTCGCCTTTCTAATAGAAAAAGAGTCTATAATTAGATAGAAGTATATAGAATTAGTCAGATTGTCTGAAGCATGAACAGAATCACCTTTGTTCCGAAGGCCAAGTCAAGTCAAGCTAAAGCTTGCCTTTTTTTTTCAAAGGCGGCCCCTTTCTTTCCCCGGATCGATGGCTCGCTTGTTCAGTACTGCTAACTATTATAGGTATAGGAGGATGCCGTCCCCTCGGGACTATCAGTAGCTTCGGTTGTTGAATCTCGTGCAAGTTAGGTTGTGGTTGTATTGGCCGCAAGCAGAACGTAGGCGCTTTAGGTGTGCGTTGACCATGCACTCTCGCATCGTGTAATGTCGTATGTATGATAGAGGTGGTGTGGTAATTGACCTCAATGCTAATGGTTATCCCAAAGGTTCAACGAATGAATGAAGCTATGATCGTACCGGGATAGAGATGATGGTCTTCCTCTGATGTCTCCAAGCCGGCCATAGTAGAATAGATAGGCAAAGCAGCCAATAGCAGTCTGTTCTCGCCTATCGATAGATAGCAGGTTGCTTCCAAGCTCAAACTTAAACTGAATTGCTACTTTTTTCTTGTTATTGATAGAGTGGTATTCTCCGCTCCTGTCAAATAAAGTAGAGGAAGATAGAAGGTAATGCCAATTCACTTACTTGGAACAAGTAAGGAAAAAGAGAAAAAAATGAACAAGTCTAATGGGAGAAGAATGGCTGACACGTTGACTACCTTCAAGACTATAAAAAAAATAGAACCCGAGCGGTCTAACCTAACCCCCGGGGCGGACCCCAACCGAAAGACGCTAGACAGACTAACAGAAAGAAAGTTTTTGGACAAGACAAGAAAGGAACTCGCCCTTTGACGCCAAAGGATAAGAGCTGATTGCTGGCGATGACTTAGTGAATCTATGAAAGAAAGTTCTCGAATCGGGTTCCGACCAAATAGAGCGCAAAGCCAACGAGTTCAGTCGAACAGCGTAAGGCGATCGAAGTGAGGTTCAATCTTGATTGAAAGGAATGGACGAGCGTAGTAGGCTTAATAGTGAACGCAGACCTCCCTTCTTTTAGATATAAGATCAATGACTTAAAATAAAAAAGAAAAGACAGATGCCGAGAGAAACTGTTAGACTTCTTTATTGCGTTGCGCAAAAAAAAGGGGCTTACGTTTTTCAGCTCCATCGCACTGCCGCATAAACAATGGATCCGCTGGGCTGGATGAGCAACCTTTTATTTGGCCTCTGTACTAGTAGTGAAGAGGCTTGCTACTTTCAATCAGAAAAGGAAGATGGAGCAAGGCAAGGGATAAAGAAGTTGTTCCCTCTTCTCTGGTAACCCGCCGCTGGTCATATAGAGCGCTCCGCCCGCCACCGCATATGTAGAAAAAGAGGGAGCGGGGAAGGAAGAACATTTGACTTTGACACATGAGGTGGCGAGTTTGGCTAGGTAACATAATGGAAATGTATCGGACTGCAAATCCTGGAATGACGGGTCGACCCCGTCCTTGGCCTCGGAGAGTAGCGAGCAGCACGGAACTTGAATCAAATCAATCAAATGGCATAGTAGAAGGGGGCTTTCCTTTGTTTGTTAAAAATCCACAGACAACATTCTGGAACTTCCAAACCAAAAAAATACAAGGATGAGAAGGAGCTTTTACGTTACGTTTCAATAGAATGAAATTTGGAAGGGTAGAATACGCCCCATGGTCGATCGAAGATCCTGTACTACTTGAACTCAAATGAATCTATCTGACTTTCAATCCATCTTTGTCCAGCCAGCTCATAAGAAAATGTTAGACCAATCTCAGAGCTGACACAACCGAATTGGTTGAAGAAAAGGAAACCCCAACGACCAAGTACTCCCGCCCCAAAAAGCGGAAACCGAACAACCACCAGGCTCGTCTGAAGAGGAGGCGGGCGCCCTCTAAACCACCCTACCCACTAATGGACTATGAGGAGAGCAGGCGAACGGGAACCGACCGAATCACTGTAGCAAACCCTCCCTTTACTCAATGGATAGCGCTTATCCTCTTTCAATCAAAAAAATGAGAAATGGGACAGAAAAAGGTCTTTATTGAAAAGGCTTTGCACCTGAAATAGGACTCCATAAGAATGAGTCTGGGCTTTCAAAAAGATGAAAATGCAAGGTATGTAGCCGCTTATGCGAAGCTTAAGGGGTCAAAATCCAGTCTTTTGAACAACCAACCTGACATAAGGCAATGCAATTGCTCGCCCACTTAGAGCCGATGGAGATTCTCGGACAGGGAAAGGTGGCACTCGACATCTATTAAACAACACCAAGAACAAAGTCATACCATGTCCTCGAAAGAAACTAGTGATGATTGCCATGAATGCTGCCCTCGAGGACGTGTAAAAGAAGGTCTTTGCCGATTCCTATCAACATGGTACACCTCTCAGTAGAAGGGCGTGAAAAGGCCGTGGAGACTTTGACCGAATGAATAGGCATGCTATCATGATAGACATTTTTTTTCAGGAAAAGAATCCAGGATGAACGCTTTTTTCGTTCGCTATGTGCTGACTGGATGCGTACTCGCGCGATCGATCGATGGACGAGGAAATTGCGTGAATGACGAGACCGGCCTAACCTAAAGTAAAGGCTCTTCCCTCTCGTAATGGTGAATCTTGATTGACTGACACTAGGAACCAATTCGGAGAAACAAGAAGCATGAGATAGGCGGCGGAACAATTTCCGATAGCGAATTACTTGACTCGATGGATGGAGGTTTGGAACCCAACTCAAGGACGAAATCAATGTTGAGTCAACAATCATCGAGAAGGGCACCACCAAGCGAGATCGAGACCAGCACCTTGTATAGGGTTCCAAACCTGCCCTTCTTCCAATATCCTATGCAAGCTTTAGCTTGACTAACAAGCGAGAAACTTATTGAAAGGCCCCCTTACTATAGTATAGATAGGCTCGAAGCTATTTGACTTTGATTGCAGGGTATCGTCAGATACTCCTTTAATAAGATAGAAAGGGCTTTTTCAGCTTGATCGGAATCGATTCTATGATTGAATAGCAGATACTTAGTAGTAGAAACTCGGAGAGACAGACAGAGAGGGGACTCTATCATACCTGCTAACTCCTAGGATGAGAAGTAAGTCTCTAGTTTTTGGCAGGAAAAGTTCTACCTTCGGTAGAGTGAGTCTACTTAGCGAACTGGAAGGACGCGGAGATCGATTGATCAATATGAATCTCGAGAGTGGATGGTTGACTGCCGCCCCCTTGTCCTGGAGTCTCTCCGGCCGGGGAGGGGCTTGCTATCGTAACCTTTTCCCCGGTGTATGTGAAAAAAGTGACGAACCCATTTCGGTCATAGGTTAGTCCAAAGAACGAGAGTCGGCTTCCTTAAGTCCGTTGTTCCTCAGTAGCTCAGTGGTAGAGCGGTCGGCTGTTAACTGACTGGTCGTAGGTTCAAATCCTACTTGGGGAGAATTTCTAGTTCTCGCTTTTCTGACCTAGCGACCCCCGTCCTTCTACTTCGTTTCTAAACTAGCAGAATCGTGGGACATCAAAAGTGGGAAGTTGATTGTTGGTTTTTATTCCTCACTCTCGTATAGGCGAACTTGGTTCGTTCAATTCTTAGGGAGAAGAAGGATCCACTGGGAATGAATGGGCAGACTGAAGTAGTATCTTCATTAGCCGGAAGGAATTAGTCTCCACTAGCGTCATTCGAAGAACGAACAAGAAAAGGCTGACTGTTTAGGTAGGATAGATGGATATGGTCCAATGGCATGGCTAAAGCTCTGCCAGCTTCTTGTAGACTGAACTTTCTTTGGGCTCCGAGTCGTTTTTGGGTAAGATGGTAGAATTTTTCTTCGCCACTAGTGGCAACGAAGTTCTTGGTAATTAGCAAGGAGGAAGGAAGATCTCCACTCATTTCATTCAGTGCCTGCGGTAAGGCAAGGCGCGACCCACAACAAAGGAAGGGGGAAAGCTTGCTTGCTGTAGCCCCTTTTTAGTAGACTAGGCTTAGTAAGCGTAAGCTATTTAAGTAGGCTCGCAGCTTCGCCAGAAGCGACGAAGGGGGGCTGGGGAAGAAGGCCGACGACTACATGAGAGGGAAGCTGTCTACGAAGCTTTGCCCCTTGCTTTACAGAGATTGTTATGAACTGACTAAATGACTAGATTCCCCCGGAACGCTAGCTAAGCTAATAGTCTTAGTTTCTCAATAAGCTTCTTGATTGATTCAGCGAACAAATCGCCTCCTTCTTAGAACCCATTGAGGAGGGCCTCGGCCCGGGAAGGGGAGAGTGGCCGAGTGGTTAAAAGCGACAGACTGTAAATCTGTTGAAGTTTTTCTACGTAGGTTCGAATCCTGCCTCTCCCACTTGTTTGTTGTAGACTTCAGAGAAGAGAAAGAAGGCATTCGTCAGCGGAGGAAGGCCAACCGAGCGAAGCTCTTTCTTTTGGCCGTGCCGTGAAGTGAAATTGTATCGTATGTTAGTTAGAGAGGTTAGCGAACTACTACGATCTATAGATTCTCCATCTATATCCAATCCCAACGAGAATAGAAGCGAGTCGCTTCCGGCTTGGCTTGTAATCGTAGTCTTTTAGCTTATGTAGTGGTCGGCCTTCCTACACGCACGCGCTCGCAAGTACAACTTGCTTCGGGACGAAGCCAAGCCGATACATACGATAGGCGAAGGAAAGACCCCCATTTCAGAGCGCCTGGAGAACGCAAGTTTGATCGAGGATTGGAGAGGAAAGGTGGAAGAAAAGGCTCGGGATGGATTTAGGAGTCTTTGTGCGAGCCGTATGCGGTGAGAGTCGCACGTACGGTAACGAGGGGGGTTCGCGTCTATACGTGTAGTGTGGTGGTTGGGCCTACCCACCCTATTTGTTCCATGATCTATGGGTCTACAGGAGCTACCCATTTCGATCAATTAGCCAAGATTTTGACCGGATACGAAATCACTGGTGTTCGATCTAGTGGTATTTTTATGGGGATTCTTTTTATCGCTGTAGGATCCCTATTCAAGATCACTGCAGTTCCTTTTCGGGCGGCTGTAGGACGGACGGCCGCCTATAAGTGGTAGGGTAGGGTGGGTGGTACCGCTCAGATTGCGGCCAATCTTCCTAACCGCGCGCGGGCCGGGCCGGGTTTAGAGCGCGTGAAACTCATCACTACCTCGTAAGGGCGTTGAGACCATAGCATGTTAAACGAAAGCGCCGCTTTCTCTCTAGTGTTGTCACACAGCTGCCCGCCTAGAAGAGCCACTCGCTCTCTAGTGTTGTCACACAAGATAAGCACGCCGCCCGCCTGCTGGCCGGGCGAATCGAAGTTCTCTTCCGGTCAACTGTCCACCCAGTCAAGTGCAAAAAACACAGTAGAATCACGCAATGCACGCTGCTGGTGTGCTTCCTGCCCGCGAGGAAAGAAAGAAGAGCGACAAGGTTCAGTTCAGATTTGACTGTTTGCAGTATGGGAGCAGATTACCCAAAAAATCCCTGGGAACAATGAAAAAAATAGATATCTCGGTATCGAAAACTATAGGAGGCTGTATTGGCGAGATCCAACGGTAAACAGCTGCCTAAAAGAAAAACCGCCTGGAAGTCCGAGGACCTTTAGTACTGTACCCTACCCCCGAACCAGCAGCCTTCGCGCCAAGCAAGACCGCCCTTGTCCCTTTCCTTTCTCCATTCTGCCTTCTTCTTTGCTTTGTTCCAAAAGAGTCTAAGGCAAAGCTAAAGTGGTTCGTATGCCTACTTTACCTACTTGACGAAAGGGAACGAACTTTGTTTCGTTTCCGGGTTTATGGATTGGATTCAGTCAGCGTCACGACATAATCAAAAGGAAGGAGTGACGCTTACCGGCGAACGCTTTCAAAGGCGACCCTCTCGAGTTTCCGGCAGTTTCCTAGATTGAAGTAGCCTTTCGTCGCCTTACCAAAGGTAATTCCTATTCACTTACTTGAATAAGTAAGGAAAGAAGTAACTATCAAAGAACTCACACGACTGAAGTACCAAAGGTGCGCTCCGCCCGATGACTAAGAAATAGGGTTGCGCTTGAATTGAAGTGATGAGGTCGCAAAGAGGAAAGTAGGGCTCCTATTGACTAAAGGTTGCTTCTTCGGTTTCCTTTAGAATGAAAGTAGCTTACGCTACCTTACTACTTACTTTGTTTTATTCAAAGGGCGAACAGCCCCCCCCAACTAGTCGTATGGGGTGGGGTGCTTGTGGTAAGCTGCCTTGGATATGAAGAATTCCTAAAAAAAAAGGCAAAGTCCGGTATTTGACGAAGATCTTTCTTTCTATCAATAGATAGGAATGAGTGTTCGATATAGGGGATAGGATCTATCTGGTCTTTTTCTTTCTTTTTTTGCATGGCATAGCTAGGACCCTTCAAATCATGTTTGAGCCTATGTTCAAACCAAACCCACTCCCTATTTGAGTAAGGCTGGAAGCCCGCCAAGTTCAGATAAGAGAATGCTTTCTCTAACCATTAAGGGAAAGGCTCGACGAAGGAAGGAAAGGGCTTTCGGAGATCGAGATTTTCTTAGTTTTTCATCGAAAACGAAGAAGACCGAGAATGTCAATCTTTCTTTCGAAAGAAGGGAACACGCTTTTTCGACCGCGGTGGTATGATTTTCGGGCCTTCTCCTCGTTCCGCTCGCTGGCCTATTGGGATAGCAGCCTTTGGGCTTTGCCTGCTCTTTTTAATAAAGAATTCCGGCTCGGCCCGGGAAAGCGCTGGCAACAACAGAAAGGAAGGGGTCCATGTAGCTGCTGCGTCCGCCCCCTTCTTAGTCAATAGAGCAGCAGGTTCGGCATCTACTACAAAAGAGAGAATCCACTTCAGATAACCACGCCTCTGCTAGGCAGCGTGTGGAATGGCCGGGAGCGGACCTTTTTGGATATATAATCCAAGTCGAGAGTGGAGTTACGGGAACAGCCGTCTGATGGAAAACAACTTTCACGTTCGGTTCAGAGAGCACTTTTTTCGTTGAGAATTCTTCGTTCCCTTTCGTGTGAATTCCCTAGCGGCGAATTCAAAACTTTTGGGGCCCTATCTATTCCATCTATCGAGCCCCGACGAAAACCCCCCTCCCCTTCGGACTCAATATCTTTTTTGACTCTATATATGTGGGCACCTGATATCTATGAGGGTTCACCCACCCCGGTTACAGCATTCTTTTCTATTGCGCCTAAAATATCTATTTCTGCTAATATTTTACGTGTTTTTATTTATGGTTCCTATGGAGCTACATTGCAACAAATCTTCTTTTTCTGCAGCATTGCTTCTATGATCTTAGGAGCACTGGCCGCCATGGCCCAAACGAAAGTAAAAAGACTTCTAGCTCATAGTTCAATTGGACATGTAGGTTATATTCGTACTGGTTTCTCATGTGGAACCATAGAAGGAATTCAATCACTACTAATTGGTCTCTTTATTTATGCATCAATGACGATAGATGCATTCGCTATAGTTTCAGCATTACGGCAAACACGTGTCAAATATATAGCGGATTTGGGCGCTCTAGCCAAAACGAATCCTATTTCGGCTATTACCTTCTCTATTACTATGTTCTCATACGCAGGAATACCCCCGTTAGCCGGCTTTTGTAGTAAATTCTATTTGTTCTTCGCCGCTTTGGGTTGTGGGGCTTACTTCCTAGCCCCAGTGGGAGTAGTGACTAGCGTTATAGGTTGTTGGGCGGCCGGAAGGTTGCCACGAGTAAGTCAGTTTGGGGACCGAAGGCAGTTCTCCGTGCACCGGACACGTAGCTTACCGAATCAGTTGCGACACGGATGGGAATGCATGCTACGAAAGATAGGGTCGAGTCTGATACATCAACCGTCTGTCTACTCAATATCCTTGTACGAGTCCACAATCACTACACGAGATGAACCCTGGTTTGGTGAATTTGAGTTGGCCTTAGGTGTAATAGGACTCCCAGTTACTGCGCACGATCGTATACTGAGGTGCTCCCCGCCGGTTGTTGGAACGACGCGAGCCGGGCCGGGCCTCAATTCAGAAAGATAAAGGGCCCAAAAGTCTTAATAAATAGGAGGTTCCAAATTCCCCATCTCATTGAGGGCGGAAAACGAATCGACATCTCGATGTGATACAGCCTTTTCTATTTTAGTTGGGAAAGAACGGCGAAGTCCATCCAAACCGTCCAATGAAGAATAAGAAGAGAGCAAAGCGCATGCGGAACGGACACAGAAAAAAAGAAGTGTGGAAGAGAAGCAGCCGAGCTCATTCCCTTCGCTTCCTGGGCCCAAAGCAGTGCAGTCTTTCCTGGCCAAATAAAGGATTTGGGGCTTCTCTTGCTACGTAAAAAATGTCTTTTTTTTTTTAATCTATATGAATAGAAAGATAGATCTATCCGTCTATCCTATCCGATTTCGATTTTGATATCTAAAAAAGAATCGATTTCATTCAACGTTTGATTCAAAGAACTGCGCTTAGCCCCCCCGCTCATGAAACGGCTTTGCTGCAATGTGGATGGCAGAGGGTCCGTAGTACCCGAAGCACTGGAGTGATCCAGTAGCGGGGAAGGGGCCTAGAAGTGCCTACTACTACACCACACTACACTTGGCTCTACACATTTACAGAGCTACCCCCTGTCCAGTGCCTGGCAGAGCTAAGGTAGCTTGCTTCTACTCTTTATCCCTATCTTCGCCCAGGCTAATGGGGCCTTACTTTTTCAGGGGGGAGAGTAGAGCCTCGAGAAGGACTGTTGAGAGGAAGATCCTTGGCCCTTCTTCATTCTCTACAGGGTTCAAAACCTTTCTTCAACATAGGTGACAACGAGCAGGGCAGGGATGGAAGAGATCAAACACGGGAATAAGAAGTCACTCTTGTGACCTTTTTGATCATTTTGATAGGGGGGGGATAGAGAAAGTGGACAAAAGAGACTCGCATTTCCCAGTCGAAAAGAGGGGTTCCTTTTTCGTCTCGAATTTTTCATCGAACAAATAAGGGAAAAGAATCATATTGAAAACGCTCCTAACCCAAGCCCTTCCTTCGTAGAGCCGTGTATTGTAAGTGATCCGAACCTGCCCGGAGCGAGCCTCCCATAGAGGCAAGTGAAGTTGGTGAGCCGTATGATGGGAAACTATCTCCTGCGGTTCGGAGAGGACTCAGCTGTTAGTTAGTACCCTCTTGGTTTCGGAGTGGACCCTTTCACTCTATTTTATTATATACGTTTAGTGAAAAGAATGTTTTTTGATACACCTAGGACATGGATTCTATATGAACCAATGGATCGTGACAAGTCGTTACTACTAGCAATGACTTCCTCTTTCATTACTTCATCCTTTCCATATCCTTCTCCCTTGTTCTCAGTTACTCATCAAATGGCACTCAGTTTATATCTTTAAGTTCGATCATTGACAAGGTTCAAAGAAAGGGTGGGCCATTGATAAAGAATCGATTCCAAACCACAATGCTAGCAGATGGTGGGCCTCCGCTTTTCTTTTCATTAAAGAAAGTTCCATTCGATTAGTTAGCTCGTAGTCAGTCTTTACTTAACTTAAAAAGCAAGAAAACGGATGCGCGTTAGCCCTGCTGGAGGCTTTCGCGCAGCTCAATCAATCCCTTGCTTGTTCCCAAAATTCCCATGTCTTTCTGGATTGGTAAACCCAACCAGCGATTTACAACAAACAAGTCTTTCCTCTTGTTGAGGTGGGGGGAGCAGAGCAGTTCAAAAATGAACCCCAAGAAATGAGCTCTTTTCTGCGATCTATGCTTTTTGTAACTTCCATGAGTTTTGTTCCCTTCATGACTTTCTTAACTGCAGCCCCCCCCAATGCTCTTATTCCTACTTGCGGATTCTCTCCATCTAGGAAAGAAAGCCAACGCTTAATTAAGGTAGTTGACTTACTGAGTGCTTGCATTAAGGAACTTTCTTTCGGGCGATGATTCGATTCTTCTTAGCTTGGCCATTCGATGTTGGTTCTTTCGATCGAGAAAGAGAACTCTTATTCATTCGGAAGTGACTGGTTCGATAGGGCCAGGGACGGGAAGGGCCTTACAAATGAGAAATAGAAGAGATAAGCTAAGCAGGCAGGCAGACTAGGCCACTAGCACTTGATGAGTTCAGAGCGATGAAAGAGCATTTTCGGGAGAAGGCTCACAAGGGCAATTGAGACCAGGAAAGAAGGCATTTTACTGCATTTGAAGGTCACTAGTTACATTGACATGATAGGGCTTAAGCTGGACTTGTTGCTGAAAAGAAAGGGTCGTTGAGACGATCAACCTATGGAGATATAGCTTCTTACTCAACCTAAAGGGATATTTCCATCGAGACACAATGCTCCATTTTGATGGGCGTAGACCAGGCGGGCTAGGAAGTAGAGCTCACCTAAGCAGGAAAAGATCTTTACAGAGGGGACCGGTGAGGGAGTGGGAAGAAAAGAGAGGGAATGGTATAGCACTATAGGGAATATGGAAAGATATAGAAATTAGGAAGCAGATGGGAATACCATAAGAGAGATCAACTAGAGCTTATGCCAAGGATGACTTTCCCAACACTAGAAGTCCTACTCATGCTTGAAAGGGATATCGCTAAAAGGGGGCCAACTAGCAATCCTGTTACAGGCGGTGGTGTATGTATTTCCACTTATTCGAGGGAAAAACTCTGGTTTAAGGGTTAAGTTGTTTCGTCTTCAATTTTGTATTTAAGATTTGTATATTATGTATCTATTAAAAATCTATACAATAGTAGGCGGTAAAAAGTTGTATATTTTACTTCTATTCTGCTTAGTCAATTACACTTTAACGTCGTAAAATCCCGGGTTTATGCAAAAACAGAGTGTTATTAAAACATAGAATCAATATCGGCAACAATGAAAGGACGCCTTAGACTTTGACTCGGGTTGAGTGCTGTCAGATACTTGGGATAACAACGCTGACTTTGTCCGATTCTTCTCACTTCTCTAGGTCCCACCACCATGTTGTTGATGCATTCCCAGAGCTTCTGACTTTTCTCCTCATCAGAGAGATTTTTCGTCGAGGAAGTCGCGATTTCGTTAGTGTAACTGCAACTAGAAGTGGATAAGGAGCTAATGAAAGCAGATATAGAAAAGTGCGCTTTCCGTGAGTGAGAGGTCAATCACTCTCAGTTCTTCTTTTGAACATGATGAAGAGCTCTTATCGGCTTGAGGTTTCTTTTCAAGCTGAATAGAATAATAGAAATCTCGTAAGAGAAGAAAGGTTCACAGAAGGTTGAGAAGTAGTACGCCCGGTTGGTTCGGTTATCCTTAAATTTCCTTGGAAATCCCAAGGTTATCTTAACAACTCACAAAAGGAGATTTTTAGGCTTTAAACCAAACCACTTAAAAGATCCGGGAAGAATTTCAAATAAAACATTCTTATGCCTCAACTGGATCAATTGACTTATGTCACACAATTCTTATGGTCATGCCTCTTCTTCTTGACTTTCTATATTCTAATCATCTATAAGATGGAAGGGAATCAGCAGAATTCTATCATACCTTCAGCTTCTTCCCCTAGTAGTAGTAGTAGCGCCTCCGGGGATCCTGAAAAGGAGCGCGCTCGTCTAGTAAAAGCATATGACTATTTCTATAAATCTCTAATTCAAGAGGTCCAGGCAGAAGCCGGGCTCCTCTTGAAGAGGAAACTAAGCCTTCGAACTGTTTCGGGGCTTGTCCTTAAGCGGTCACAGAGGCAGTGTTAACTGAGACTTGACCATAGAAGGAGGGGATGCTGGTGAGCTGCTCATAAATCTAAAAAAGGAGCTGGGGCCGGATCACCCTATTATTCAATTTGTTCTAAAAAAAGCGAATAAAGAGGGGAAAAATCGACATCGACAAAGAATGACGAACATAAAATCGTGAATGAAAAAGCGTTAGGCGAATGATCTACTCTGTTATGTTAGAAGGCGCAAAATCAATAGGTGCCGGAGCCGCTACAATTGCTTCAGCGGGAGCTGCTATCGGTATTGGAAACGTTTTTAGTTCCTTGATCCATTCCGTGGCGCGAAATCCGTCATTGGCGAAACAATTATTTGGTTATGCTATTTTGGGCTTTGCTCTAACCGAAGCTATCGCATTGTTTGCCCTAATGATGGCCTTTTTGATTTCATTCGTATTCCGATTTTTTTCAAAGAAAGGGAAGCTGGCGGGGCCCCAGTTTAAGAGTAACAGACTGAAAAGGTTTGTGAGGTTCCTGCTAGGGCGACTCTCACTCTAGTGGGAAGAAGGCAGGTGGGAACGAGCGGAGCGAGAGCAAAGCAAGTTCCAGTGGCGGGCTGTCTTCATGGTCCCATTTCAATCTTTTTCATGGGAAGATATTCTTAGTTCGCTTTTTCTTCCAAAACCTTTCTTTTTTTTTTCGGTATACCGCTCCGCCAGCAAGGGGCGAACTAACAAAAAAATGTAGTCTTATGTTCTTCTTTCTTTTTTTTTATAAAATGTTTTCTCTTTCTTTTAAGATGAAGGGCGCCCGTTCCACGAGAGGGAGGATTTAGGAGACCTGTTTTGCCATGCTGCTTGCTTTGGCGAGATCTAACCCCACCGGCAACGGCCAGGGATCATCCTGTCAATAGAACAGAAAGAATTCGCTCCTAGGAAAGCCTTAAATCAAAAGGCCTGTAGCTAGCCAAGCCAGGCCTGTTCCCGAAACCAAAGCAAGAAAGCTCAAAGCCAGCAATAAGTCCAGAGCAGGAGCAAGAAGATGGATTCGTGAGTAGCTTTGTGAGGGTAGGCAGTAAAGGAGCGCGTATGCGCGGGTCCTAGCTAGATGCGCTCGAATCCCTTGACTCCAGTGCTATTGAATGGTATAGAATCGGACAAGCAACTTCTTCTCCATGGGGAATGGCAGGAGTGAAATCTCAATCCAAGAGTTCCTTTTCGCGGAATCACAACTAAGAACTATCGAAGTAAGTAGGTCAATGATTTAGCTCAAGAAAGGAATAATCGCCTTTATGCCTTGAGCCTTTTGCCTGCTTCTGCTTCATCTGCAGATCGGATTTTCAGCATCAAATAAGTCAGAGCTGGGCCTTTCGGCTCGGTATTCACTCACAAAGAAGTTAATCCTTAAGTCTAGCCTTTTGGCTTAATTAAGAGTTCTTCCTTACGGGGAAGAAGATTCATTTCTTTTGCGATTGATCTCGTCCTTTTTTGAGTTGCCCATCATAGACAACACGGGAACAGATTGGTCGACGAAAACTGGAATTCCAATTGTGTTGTGACTTTTCTCACCCCCTTTTTATTTAATTATTTTCTAGATGAGTTGGACGAAGCCCACTTTCCAAACTTTCGATATGCGTGTCATTACCATGAGATCTTTGTTCCTATCTTTTTGGTTTTTGGGCAAATCGAAGGAATTTTCTGTCCCAAGATTTAGGGGTCTATTGGAAGAGCTGGGTCTGTTTGTGAACGTTATAGGTATAGTTCCGGGGGGCGTCCCAATTGACTGCTTTATTGTACCGGCAAGCCCTGCCTATCAATGCAATAGCTTCAGAGCAAGCTATGTGGTTCTACGCCAAATGGCTCCTAAAGCGAAGCAGCTACTAGCTTTAAAGGCCGCTCGCTATGTGTGATTCGATGTTAAGCCCCCTAAAACAGGCTATTGAATTGTTCCTAACCAAAGAAAGGAGATATATGGATTACGTTCATCTCATAAAGATGTTCCTTCAGTATAAAATAAAAGAAACATTGAGCGAGCTACTTCACTGGGGGTGGCGTAAGCTAGAAACTACTTCCATTGAAACAATTTCTTTTGTGCCTTGACTTCTGATTCGGTATCCGTTTTCTTTGGTGTTGTCGATGAACTTCTTCCGGAGCTTCCTTAGCTTCTAGTGCCCACTTGGGCACCTTTTTTCAGGCTTCGAAAGCTACTCACATCTACACCTGTAATAGATTGGATATGCTTCCACATCCCGTTAAATTGAAAAAGGTTATGATTTCGAGGGTTGATAGTAAGTGGACCATAGGCATAGGTAGGTGGGGATGAATAATCCCTAGCAGAGCCCGAGTAATCCTAGAAGAAATCCTCCCAATCAATAAATGATTCATGCCTTACCGGCCCAACCCTTTATGTCATGAATCATAATCATAAGCATGCCTCCCAATCCTTTCATGTGATACGGTATGGCACCAACATGTCTAACCGAGACCTGTGCTCGAGATGGTTCGTTCATGTCATTTCTTCTCCGAGCAGTGCTTCCATTCATGGATTCTCGGTCCTGTACCCATCTTGGTGGTTGTTCAACATCGACTTTTTCCTTGTTAGTGGCAACTCCTAGCGCTAACGACTATAAGTTGACTAGCAAGCTGTAACGACTGAAACTACAGCACAGAATCATTTAGTTTCACCTATACTAGTAGTAAGCGAAACTACGGAACTCAAACCAAGAGAATAGAGCTTCCCTTTCTCGCGCATTCCCCTTGTTCACATCGTCCTTAGAACAAGGCTACGCTCGGCCTTTGATCAGGATGCCGGGGCGGAGTTGAGAACATTCGAATCGGCTTCTTCACGAAATTTTTTCCACATAACATAAAAGGAGTGAATGCAGCCAGCTTGAGATCTCACTTCTAAAGCTTTCATTTTTCTTCTTAGCCGTCGGGTTCCACACCAAGATCAAATAAGGGACCACTAGTTGCATTTCTCATAGACTAAGGTTGGACCACTGCCGGAGAGAAAGGCTGACCCTCTCAAAAAACCCTTAGCACAATAAGAGGTGCGGGGGATGGCGATCCAACTCCTACCTGGCTTAGACGGAACAGACAGAGATCCTTTCAAGTCAAGCCCTCCTCACTCAACAAGGGGAATGACTAGAATCCTGCGGGGGTTAGTAAAAGACTGGGCCAACGGGGCTCCACCTCAAGGAAGAGAGATCAATCCAATCGTTTCTTACATCGGTCTTAGAAAGCAAAGCCCGGGGTTTCTAAACCCTTTGAGTCCTACTCTGAGATGAGAAGTCGAAAGACAGAAAGAGAATTGCCTCTTATTCGTACTCGCTCGCCTATGAACGAGGCAGGTGCTATAACCGTTCGTGAGCCATACCCATAGCTCTCTCACTACCGATAGTTCTCTCACTCCTTCTAGTAAGGGAAAGTTCTGATAAGGAAAGCAATCATAAAAGCATGTCCACACTAAGAAAAGCGTACTCCTAGACTAGTATCTCCGTGTATTCCCTATCGAGAACAAGAAAGAAACTATTAAGACACTAGAAAGAACTCGCTCTTACCGCCGGACGGATACGAACGCATACGAAATCGATCCTATAACAATCGCCTCCAGGCGACCCCCTCGGAAACCCCCTCCGACTCCTATAATGCAAGTGCAATTGAAAGATTCTCGTAAGTGACCAGTGAACCTGCTACTTGCGCAGTTGCTAAAACGTGAATCGCATCTCTAAAGTGAGAAGGATTTGATATTGGGCATTGCCTTCCCTTACTTACTAATGGGAAATCGATCAGTCCAACCTTTTCTGATTCACGTAGCAAAGAAGCCCTTCTAGGTGCCTATTCTTTGTGCGAGGGTGGTAAGGGGTGCTTTCCCTGTGCCCATTGCCCCTACTTTTAGTAATTATATGCTATATAGCCCTAAAAGCTTCTCTTTATCCCATGATATAAGAAATCCCTCAGAAGGTTGGCTCGTTGTTAACAAGCAAATGCGAAGGAAAAGGCTTAAATCTCACATTTCGATGTCACTGCTGAATGTGGTTGCTTGAAAGGCCTAGCTCCAATAATTTGGACTTCTTACTTCTTCTCACTCAACTTCCTTAGAGAACAGCGAGAACTCTAAAGAAATAACAACCCTAATGGGTTCACCCATCAACTGCTAGAAAACCTTTTTTTTCAACAACGAAGTAGCAACTACCTTAAATCAGCTATTAATACGGTTAGCCCCCTCGGGAAGAACCCAGAGAAAAGAGCTATACAAGAGACATTGTCCATACAAAGACTTGAGGTGACTAGCCTTAGCTAACAGCAGAGGTATTCTCTTTGCACTTGCTCCAGACTATCTTGCTTGGATCACCGCTACCTCACTCCCTATCCGATTCTTCTCCTCAGGATATTCAATCGGCTTATTCTCCGACAATAGATATTCGGAGTCTCCCCCCCTCTTCCTTCTCTTATGAGTGGATATTAAAAACAAAGGAACTAGTCTTAGGACACTTTCAGAGGCAGAATAACAAGCAGAAGCAGGAGATACTAGAGCATAGCTATAGCTCCTTCCAATACTTGGCTACTTAACTACTTACCTCGGTACCTGCCTTCTTAGGACAATCACCTATCCGTTCTCTCTCTTTCTACTTGTTAAGATCTTCAGTTCCTTTTAAATCAAAATAAATAATTAAAACATTTTACCATTCCTAATATATAGTAGCGTACTGGACTCCATCTACATAAGTAGAAGCATTCAAGAAGAACTTGACAGTTCTTATTTCAATTTTCCGACTCTCATCTTGTTAACTGACTTAAGCACAATACTTATCCAAAGCAAAGACAGGACAAGTTGAAAGAGCTTCGGTAGTTATACTTTCTGTCTCGCGTAAGAAAGAGAGTTTAGAGTGCCATACAAAGAACCTTAGATAAGGTTCCCATTGCCTGAAGTGAAGAGTAAACCTTCCACACAAGGCAATCTTCTGATAGAGGGGAAGAGGGAGAGCACCCGACTTGCTTGTTGACACGTGAGGGAAAATAGGAGTCTGAGGTGGCAGGATTTACCACTAGAGCCCTATGGTAGTGATGGTTGAATCAGTTTCCTTTGGTATATAGGATCAAGGCAGATTAAAGGAAGGAATTGATAGAGTCAGATTCATCTGCAGCTCCTTACTTCTTTTTCTAAGTGAATAGGAATTACCTTTAATTGAATCAGTCTATTACTTCTGAGTAAGGCACTCTCCTAAAAAAAAGTAAACAAGAGTTAACAGCAGGCACAATAGAAAGGCAGTTGGAAGCAGGCGATAGGCTTAGATCAGATGCAAGCAAGGAAAGCTGCCCATTAGAGGAAAGGAAAGGACGAAGCACATTGAAGTTGATTGCCACCCAGTTCGTGAGAAAAAAAGTTCTGGCATATTGAAAGCATCCCATGTACCAGCCTGATTCCAGCTTGCAGATTTCTCTCTCCACTCCATTAATTCCCAAAATTAGACTTTCTTTTTGATTTGACTCACCCGGGCGTACTCCTTTTTTTAACCTGATGAGATTCGTCTTTTTTTTACTTGCTTGAAAATGCAAATCGGTTGAGGATTTTACTGTTATGATCTCTTGGCCCGTGCCTCCGTAGTGTAGTGTAAGTTCTTAGACCAAGATTCGAAACCTTGTCTTTCCCGCTTCCCTTCGCAGGAAATTTTTTACAGAAAGTAGCGACACTGATACCTTAGAACTACCAAGTACCAGGCCTAGACCGGGGAGTCGGAACTAATAACAGCTTTTATAAACTCCAAATCCAACTCTTCCAACTCCAAGTTGAACGCAGGAAACTCTACCTACAACCCTCAATTCCGGAGGTTGGCAGCTCATCAACTACGAGAAAAATGTGATCGCAATCAAGCACATAACATTGAATCTCGTGCAAGACATTCTTTAGCTAAGTCTATAGCAGCTGATTCAATAGCGGATGGTCTTGTTGAAGGCTTTTTTACTTCTACTGAGAGCAAAGTCCTTACTTACCAGACCGGGCTACTTGAATAGCAGAAAGAAAAAATGTCACGAACCCAACTCCTAGGTCACTAGGAAGAAGAATGGAGGGAAATAGAAGAGGTCCTGTAAAGAAGCTTTCATTCGATGCTTCTGATTCAACTCCCAGACAAACAAGGAAGTATGCGCGAAGATAGGGTTAGTCCCTGCGGCAGGCATTATCCGGGAACGATTATCCGGGAACTTACAGAAGGTTGGCGTGACACGCCTAAATCCACAACGCTTCAGGCGAAGAGATATATCTTTCCGCTTTAGCGGCTTGAACCCTTCGATCAAGAGATACCTTAAATCAAATCAACTAAGTAGCTGACCTCTTAGACGTTCGTGGGTATTCAAATTCATACATAATCTTCTCCGACATGAGATAGAGTGAGAGGGCCTATTCCATAGAACAAACTCAGCAAAGAAGGATCCGTATTCCACCTCAGATGGTAGAAGGGGCAACTCAGCCTTGTCTTTTTATTTGGGCTAGGAACCCAGGAGAATGTTCAAAGCGATAAGAGAACAGGTCTTTTCAGAGAAGCTCTTGCCGCTCTTCTGTTAGAGCTCTTTAGTCCCATCCCTACCAAAAAAAGATCTCCCCTTAAAAGGTACGACTGAAAGGAGTCGTCTCGGTCTTCTCGAAAGGGAATTCTTTGACCGGCGGGTGCGAATCGGTAGCTCTAAAACTAGCTCTGGCGAGTTTACTTCTTCTTCTCTTGTGTAATTGTAAGTCGGTTTACCAGATCCATCATACGACGAGAATCTAATCGATATGGAGAGAACTTCCTCGGACATTCACATTTATCCAGTATCTTTTGGGAAGCATTGTTTTTCATGAAGATGAGAGATCTGTATTGCGGGCCAAGAGGAATGATATCCGAGAAGTTGTCCAGCTACAAAAGAAAGCGAGGATCCGGGCCGCTTTAACCAGGGTACCTAAAAGATGTTAGTCTCCAGCGCAGAATGAACCGCGCTAGACGCGAACGACCTATCGAACAAGCATAGCATAGTTTCAAAGAGCAAAACTAAAGACCACCCGCCGGTAGCCGACTGGAGAAACTATAGCACACCAGATTTCCAACTAGCAAGTCAAGAGGCCGAGTCCGGTAGAATGTACCCTCTTGTGGTACGCAACACCGACATGAGAAAGTCATGAACGGGGCAAAACAGCTGACATTTTAAAGGAAAGGGTTTCGAAGCTCTTTCAAAGTCAAGTTTAGGATTCGCTTTCCAATCCGCAAGGGACCTAATAATCATTATTAGAAAGAGTTAAGAAAAGACAACAAGTTAAATACTTGCTTTCGCGTACTCCTCTTTCTTTTTCCTATATTCATTCTAAACTAAAAAGAATAAGAGCCTTTCTTAACTCTTGAATTGGAAGGGGAGGCCCGTTTAGGAGCGCCGTTTTCATAAAACTCGAAATATCGTACTATTCTTTGGTTGCGCTATGCGCTATAGCTTTCTTTGCTAAATAAGACATTCTCACTTTTTTATAAGATATTACATAAGCGGGGGCTAGACCCTGAAGAAAAGACTCTGTACAGGGTTCAACATCTTCTTTTTAGGTTGTGAACAGCGTCTTAGCGCCTTAGTATGATAAGGGCATCTTTCATGCAAATAAGAAGATTGAACTCTGTCTTTCGGATCCAACCTCCAGAGTCAGTCAAGGTTTTGATAGAAGTAGGCTTCTCGTTAGCGGAAATCCTACTTTAGAGGAATCAATAGGGTCTTCATACCCCGCCTTAGAAAGAAAGAGGCTAAAGTGACTTTCCTGCGAAAGACCTCTTGATCTTAGACTTTGCACTGCAAGGTAGTTGACTTACTTAGTGCTTGCATTAAGGTATGTAATCGCTAAAGCGAAGCTTTTGGAACTCTTCCTTTTATTTCTTTTACAAGTGTAATAAAGAAAAGTACTCCTTCTCTTTTCATGCCTTAGAGAAGAGTGAATATACTCTCGGGTCTTTTAGAACGAGTAACTCTTCTTGGTCCTTGCCTTTCGTCTTAAGCTCTTAATGACAAGGGGCCTCTGAACTTCTTAAGTTCACTTCTCCTGAAAGAGTCTTAATGGTAGAAGAAACAGCTGATGGTGAAGTCAGTGAAGAAGATTTTTCCTATAATACGCATCGAATGGGCAGAATGCGCTCTTAGCAATTGAATCAGAATAGGCTGTTGGAGAAGGGCTTGTTTGCTATTAAATAGAATCGGTTGTTAACGAATAAGCTGCTTGAGTAACCGATGTGATGTGAGAGTATGAGTTACAGAAAGAATAGGGTTTGTTCCATCAGACGCTCTTGCTGGACTAGCAATTGAATCCGTAACCTTTGTTATTTCATCTCCGGCTATTGAATCAGCTGAGAATGCTACCGATACCGGAGCTGCTAAACTAAAGGAAGTGACATGACATAGTTAATGAGGAAGGGGTATGCATCGTAAAAATGAAAAAGACTTCCTTTGTATTCATCCCATCTGAGATCGAATGAGGGTAATTCTTTATAGATCAGATCTGCAGCGCTTACTGATTCAATCACAGCTGATACGCATTCAATTGCAAACAGAACACTGGTTAATTGAACAGTTAGCAAATCTGTACCCCTAGCGGCCTATTCTCTAGCAGCTGATTCTAGACCAGCCGATTCAATTGCAGCTACTTCAAAAAAACTTCCTATTATGGCTATGTAAAGGGACCGGCTTCCCAGAAAGGTTAATGCCCTAGGATTTCCTTCGGAACCATATGGAACTGGGTGAGGGATTCCCTGAAACCAGAGCAAGAACCTAAAAAGCGATAACAAGCTAAAAGGCGCATCTCTCTAAGCCAAGATCGTCTGCTCCTCAGCAATTGATCCAAAAAGCCCCACAGCTCCTTCTTAGGCGAGCGAAGTGACCTCCGTTGGACGTTGGAAGAAAGAAGCTAATAGAGTCATAGAAGATCCCGAAAGAGGCGAATTGCCAGAAAGTTTCTCAAACCCGATCCTTGCATCATCTGATCTCGATCGGGTTAACTCCTAACAGTGAGCATCGAATAAGCCAATTGACACTATCGTCTGTTTACAGCAAATCAAGATTAGATGGACAAAGAGAGCTTCAGTCAACACAGTCCTAGAAGCTCCATTCATGCCCACTTCTATTCCTAAGAGCCCATCATTCTACTCAAAAGAGGACGGAGGCTACTTTCGGGACATTGGTTGCAGCGATTTGTAGACCAATAGCAAAAGCAGCAACGATTCGATGCTCTCAAGCAGATCTTCCTCCAAGAGTCAGAGCGCATTCGAGGTCTAATGAAATTCCCGGATCGAGTTCTGACCCTTATCGAGCAGGAAATAGGAATAGAATCGGACAAAGAGCTGTTAGCAGGGCTTGTTCACGACTGTTAGAAGGAATCATTGGACAAAAGGAGGAGACGAAGATCGGCCGGCGAGAGGGTTCTCTGCTTCAATATCCCACTAGTCAATAAAGGGGGTGAGTGCACCAATCCAGAAAGAGCCCGTGCCATTATATCCATTCCCATTTCCTTGGAAGGAATGGAAGGAATCTCCGGGGATCAGTACTGCTTTACTAAACCCGAGTTAGTCAAATGCTATTGAATTCTTTATTAAGGGGAATGGAATTTTGTCCAAAAAAGCGGTTAATCAAAGAGGAAATGAAGAATCATAGGTTATTCAAGAGGACTGATGACTTTCCTAAGGGCGCAAGGCCAGGAAAGGTTGCGGGCTATCATTCGTATCTTAAGGCAGTTCAGTTACTTGCATCAACAGGAAAGGGATCAGCCCCAGTGTCGTTTTAGTTCACCGGCGGCGGTGGGATCGCTTAGTGTCTCAGGTTTCTTTGGATGATCGGACTATACACCCCCTAGCCCAGCCTCTGGCTTAGCGGCAACAGCCTTTGAAAACAGAGACTTCTGGAAATAGGTCGAATTCTTATCTGGTCGGAAGAGGAACGAACCGCCCCCATTGTTTCTCAGGAAGAATTTTGACCAGGATCTAGTGACGAGAGAGGAATCGAACCTACGAGTTCCCCAATGATGAGTTGGGTGCTTTAAGCAAGCATTCAGCCATGGATCTCACATCGGGTTTCGAGATATGGGCAAACTAATGCTCCTCAGCTATTTCAACTCAAAAAGGAGCTATGGGAGATGCAGCAAAACAACCTGTCAGTTGGAGAATATTACTGCAAACTGAAGGATCTGTGGGATCAGATTGAAGAATTGGAAGAGATACCAGAATGCAGCTGTGGTGCAATGGCCAAATGCACCTGCAATGTTGTGAAGAAAGTGTTAGAAATGGAACAGAACAACAAACTTCTCAAGTTTCTCATGGGACTGAACTCAGGTTATGACCAGATGAAGACTAATTTCCTAGGGATGGAGCCCTTGCGTCAATAAAGCCTACAACTTGGTTCTTCAAGTTGAAAGGCAAAAACAGATCACTGGAGAGATTAATCTTGGAGCAGAAGTGAGTGCTTTGGCTGTGAACAGACAAGGTCAAAGCCTTGGACCACTTCAGAACTTCCAGAAGAAAGATTACAAGAAAATGAGGATGGAAAGGGAAGCCAAAAGGTGTGACCACTGTGGGATGAGAGGACATCTCAAGGAAGAATGCTTCAAGCTAGTGGGATATCCAGATTGGTTCAAAAACCCTAAGGGAAAACCAAACCAGAGACAGGCTGCAAATGTGACAAGGGAAGGAAATCTCTATGCAGGAGACAACCCTCTAGACTTTGGAAATCAACAAGGTGAAAGCAGTGGAGTGAAACCAGATAACAATTTCATTTGGTGCAGGAAATGATGTTGGAGAGAAGCAGAATGGAACAGTGACTAGCCAGAGCAATTTTGCAGGTAATGTTACAGTCACAAAAGAGATGAGTGATGCAAAGTTGTGTGCTTTGAGTGCATGGCTTATAGATTCAGGTGCTAGTGATCACTTTACAGGGAACAAAGAAATTATGAGCAATGTTAGAACTCTAAGGAAAGAAATTAGAGTAGGTTTACCTGATGGAAGTGTTAAAACTGTTAATGAAGTGGGAAATGTCAAGATATCTCCTAATGTGACATTGACTGGTGTTTTATATGTCAATGATTTTAAGCATAACTTACTATCAGTAAGTAAACTTCTTGAGAGTAGAAATTTGAGGCTGTTGTTTGATAATCAAAGAAAACTATAGCGCGTTACTAACGCTATAGGCTTTCGCGCTAGCTCGCTCACCCGTTGCTTGTTCCCCCTGCCTCGAATCGACTAGCTAGTGGACGCTACAAGCGGACAAGCTCTGCTCAGCTTCATGGATGCATTTTCAGGATATCATCAAATCAGCCTATATGAGCCTGACAGAAACAGGACAGCGTTCGTCACTGAGGAAGGAGTCTTCTGCTTCAGAGCTATGCCTTTTGGCCTGAAAAACGCAGGAGCAACTTTCCAGAGGGGAATGGATCACATATTCACAAAGCAGAAAGGTAGGAACATAGAGGTATATGTCGATGATTCAATAGTCAAGAGCATCACCGAAGAAGTTGGCTGACCTCAAAGAAACATTCGCCACATTGCGCAAGTACAAGATGAGACTCAATCCCAAAAAATGTTGGGGTAAAGTCGGGCAAATTTTGAGGTTTCCTCGTTAGCGAAAGAGGAAGAGATGCTAACCCAGAGAAAGTGGAGGCGATCCTTAATCTGCCTGAGCCCAAGTGCACCAGGGATGTCATGAGGCTAACAGGCAGAATGGCAGCTCTCACCAGATTCATCAGCAAATCAGCTGACAAGGCCTTACCTTTCTTTCAGCTCCTTAGGGGTAACAAGACCTTCAAATGGGGAGAGGAAGAAAGGACAGCGTTCGCAGCAATAAAAGAGCATCTAAAGAAACTTCCTACGGTCACAAGACCGAAAGAAGGAGAGAGGTTGCAGCTATACATTTCAGCATCACCCAAAACGGTAGCAGCAGTTCTGTTGGTTGAGCGCATCAAGACCCAACTACCCATCTATTTTGTCAGCCATGTCCTAAACGAGGCTGAGCAAAGGTACCCTTTGCTGGAAAAAATGTCCTTAGCCGTCATGATAGCCGCAAGGAAGCTCAGGCCCTATTTCGACGCTCACACTATACAGGTGCTCAGCAACCACCCGTTAGAAAAAGCATTGCAGAAGCTGGACACGTCGGGTAGGCTGCTCAGGTGGGCGGTAGAGCTCTCCGAATTTGAAGTAGAGTACAAGCCAAGGACAGCGATCAAAGCTCAAGCCTTGGCGGATTTCATAGTAGAGGCCTCCTACGAAGAAGAAGAGGAACCGGTTGGGGTCTGGAAATTAGCAGTAGACGGATCTGCGGCGCAGACCGGTTCAGGAGCTGGGATCATCATGACTTCGCCAGAGGGAAATGTGTTTGAATACGCAATCAAATTCAAGGCCTCGAACAATGAAGCAGAGTACGAAGCAGCAATAGCAGGTATAAAAATGTGCATGGCAGCAGATGCCAAAAAGATAAGGCTCCAGACCGATTCCCAGCTGGTAGCAAGTCAAATCAGAGGGGAGTATGAAGCTCGAGAACCAGCTATGCAAAAATATCTGCAGATGATTAAAGATCTAGCAGCACAGTTGATCAGCCTCGAAGTAGTGCTGGTCCCCAGGGCCGACAATTCTCAGGCGGATGCCTTGTCAAAACTAGCCAGCTCTACACTCCAGGATCTGAACAGAACAGTCATGGTGGAAGTCATGGAACAGCGCAGCATAGATAAGGCAGAGCGCATCAACTGCGTTACAGCACAAAAGGAATGGTACGATGACATCCAAGAGTACAAGTTAACAGGGAAGCTGCCCGACGACCAGACAATCGCGAAGGCAGTAAAAAGAGACTCACACTGGTACATCATCTATCAGGGGCAATTGTACAAGAGGTCTGACTCATACCCTCTATTGCGCTGCACCTCCGAAAGCGAGAAACTCCCAGCAATGGAAGAAGCTCCTGAGGGGATCTGCGGAAATCACATCGGAGGAAAAGCACTAAGTCATGAGGTGATGAGAAGAGGAAACTATTGGCCTACAATGGTGAAAGACTGCCTCAGATACGTGAAGAAGTGTGATAAGTGTCAAAAATTCGCCCCAGTAATGAATCAGCCAGCGAATGATCTATGTCCAATCCTTAACCCTATACCTTTTGCTCAGTGGGGAATGGATATTTTAGGCCCCTTCACCACAGCATCAGGTGGGCGGAAATATTTGATCGTAGCTGTTGATTACTTTACCAAGTGGATTGAGGCCGAACCCACCAAGTTTATCAAAGCCAGGCAAGTCAGATCCTTCATTTGGAAGAACATCATTACAAGATTCGGTATTCCACAGTGCATTGTGTTTGACCATGGCACTCAATTCGACTGCGACACCATCAAAGACTACTGTGCTGAATTCAAGATCAAGTTCGCGAGCGCTGCGGTATGCCACCCTCAGAGCAATGGCCAAGCTGAAGCGGCAAATAAACAGATTCTGCTAGCCTTACAGAAAAAGCTGGAGGAACACAAGGGGCTATGGGCAGATTTAGTGCCAGAAGTACTCTGGGCTAATAGAACCACAGAAAAGGGGGCTACAGGCAAAAGCCCATTCTCACTAGCCTTTGGAGCTGAGGCGGTGGTCCCCATAGAAGTCGGTTTGCCTAGCTTTCGAGTTCAGCATTACGACCCTGAAGTCAACGAACAACTCATGAGGGAAGCACTAGATCAACTGCCAGAGATGAGGCTCCAAGCAGCTCTTAAGCTAGCAGCACAGAAGAACAGGATGAGCAGGATTTACAACAGGAGAGTCAGGCACAGACCTTTGACAGAGGGAGACCTGGTGCTGAGAAGAACAGCAGCGGTAGGAAAGGGAAATGTACATGGAAAATTCACTGCCAACTGGGAAGGCCCCTACCAGATCTGCGAGCAGGTGGCACCAGGGTCATACAAGCTCATGACTGTAGAAGGAGAACCACTGAAAAACAGCTTTAATGCAGATGTCCTGAAAAAGTACTTCGTTTAAATATTGTCATTAGCAATATGCTTTGTAAGAAAGGCCAGTAGAGCCCAAGTATGAAATAAAAGAACTCTTAAAGTTCTTATTATGAATTATTCGCACTAACATTTGCTCTTATCCGTGCACAACACAATTAGATGACGTTAATAGTCCTTTAACAAAAAAGGGGCCCAAAACGCGTCAATAAGCGCAGAAAAAAAAAAGCAGAGGGAGGAGCATAGAGCCCAGCCAAAGCCCTCTGCAGCAACGCAAAGGCTTGAGTTACAACTCAACCTAATCTACGACTAGCAAGACACGAAGAACGACTGGCAAGGTTGAAGCATAAAGCTTAGCCCAAGCCCACAACAGTCGAGGTAAAGACTGAGACCCGAGCTCAGTCAAGCCATATAACATGGTAAAGCTAGGCAAAGATCTAGCTAAAGCCAAACAGTCGCAAGGTGGGATTGACCAACAGGAGTGATTGGCTATTTTCCCTTAACTGAATCAGTGGAAGAAGCTACTCAATGAGAGATTCGGGCGTTCTCACGCTTAATCCCCTACAGCAACTGAAAAGGGAGAAGAATGAGAAGGTGCCAGTATACAAAAGAGATGGAGTAGAAGGGGGTGAGGAAAACAAGAGCCTCAAAGAAGCCCCTCTGAGAGTGCCTCAACCAAGGCTTTCCTTGCTGCTGCTTATCGACCGGCAGACCGGCTACCAGCAGCAAGAATGGAATCTTTTGAGCCTTCAGTTCTTCTTGCCTACATTTAGGATGAATACCAAATCTACAGTTTCACTATCTCTTTCAGTGCCTTCTTCGATTCCCCTTGAAGTAGGGGGTTTCCGTGGGAACGAGATCAATCAATGAAGGGTCAAGAGGAAGAAGAAAAGAAGACTAATCTGGCCCGAAGATGCTTTACTTCGAGTTCTTGGAGTGACAGCTTTGTAAACAAAGGTTCCTTACTCTATTACTTTTTGATCTGAAAGAAGTGACAGAAGAAAGGGCATATACCCCCGCCCAGGCAAGTGCCACCTCAACAGCTATATTCTAAATCGTTAAGCCTCGCAACCCTTTCCAAAAACTTCGCTTTAGCGAGTCG